AATGAGCCTGTGGTAATGCTTTTACCTCTATATCTATGTCGCATATTTTATGTCGCAGGCGCCCATCCAGTCTAGAAACAAGCACTAATGAGAAAAAGAAAACTGTACTAAAGAAAACCTAGGATATCTATCCAAAATTTTTTAAAAAAGACATATTAGGGCTATACGGATTCGAACCGTAGACCTTCTCGGTAAAACAGATCAAACGGATTATTATCGAAATGATTCGAACTGTTTCAAAGACCCAACATGCATTTTTTTGCATTGGGCTCTTTCATAAACTGATTTCAAAATCAGTTAGTCCACCATAGTTTTTCTTTACGGAAAGATAATGAGATGGCTCCCTGTGCTCTGATTGATTATTTGTATTATGATCTATCTAGGAGCAATACCAAAGTGTTTCAAAGGAGGATTACCTTGACTTAGGTTTGCCTCCGGCCTAAATTAAATCAACCTAAGTGAAATGGAGTCTCTATCGTTCCACTGCAAGAGTTAACTATGAGACTTCATACACCTTAAAGTTCATAGAACGAGAAGAAATTTTTTGGAGGCCCTTATCCTCATTCTGCCTAGCATTTAGTGGGCTGGATATTTACCTTATCAACTAGCAAATCCATAAGGGTTCCATTTGATTAGGCACCTGAATTGGCACCTGAATCCGACTGAACCGACTATTTGTCAGGCTACTGTTCTCCTATTCTCTCGAATCTATGAAGTAAGACATTGATTTTGCAATAAGATCAATTATGTTCATTGCATAATAAGCTCCTTTGAAAAGCATTGGCGCACGTGTAAACGAGTTGCTCTACCGAACTGAGCTATAGCCCTTATCAGAGATATCTTAACATATAGATAATTTCTTGTCAAGATGAATATTCTCTAATGCCAGAGGATATCCTTTTTATCTGTATCTGTTTAGTATATAACAGACCAATAACGAAGCGGTATTGCTTAGAAAAGTGATTCAATATTGCTTAGAAAAGTGATTCAATATATAATCGATCGAAGTAATGAGTCTTCCTTTGTGGTGATAAATTGCCTACTTAACTCAGTGGTTAGAGTATTGCTTTCATACGGCGGGAGTCATTGGTTCAAATCCAATAGTAGGTAAGTAGGTAGAAAAATTACTAGATAGCATTGGACTTACTTCGCTTCGCTATCTAATAACTTTTTCTACCCCTCTTCCCTTTTTCTTTGTATCAACTATAAACCCTTGGATTGTTTTCAATTGGAGGGGGGAATCCAATTGACAGCCTCGATTCGTACCCTAGCTCGTCTGAGAGCTAGCTTTGCTTCAACTAATTCTTTCGTACCCTCAGCTTTACTCAAGTTAGCTTCGGCTATTTCAAGTGCCTGTTGAGCTTCTTTCGGATCAATATCACTACCTAGTTCCGCATCATTTCCTAAAATTATGATCTCATTATTAACTATTCTCGCAAAACCGCTCCACAGAACCGCCGTTAACCATTGGTCGTTGAGGAGGCGTATTCTCAAAGGACCCATATCTACTGCTGTGTTAATGGGGGCGTGGTTTGGTAATACGCCAATTTGGCCACTATTAGTGGATAAAATGATTTCTTTCACTTCACAATCCCAAATAATTCGCTTAGGAGTCAGTACATAAAGATTTAATTTCATTTCTTCGATTTGTTCTCCTCTTCTAAGGTTATAGCTTTCGTGCTAGCTTCATCGATGTTACCCACCAAATAAAAAGCTTGTTCGGGTAGGCCGTCTAATTCTCCGGAAAGGATTAGTTGAAATCCCCTAATAGTTTCTGCAAGACCAACATACTTTCCTGGAGAACCGGTAAAAACTTCTGCAACAAAGAACGGTTGTGATAAGAAACGCTCTATTTTTCTTGCTCTTGCTACAGTTAAACGATCCTCTTCTGATAATTCATCCAACCCAAGAATAGCGATAATGTCCTGAAGTTCTTTGTAACGTTGTAAAGTTTCCTTAACTCTTTGCGCAGTTTCATAATGTTCGTTGCCAACGATCCGAGGCTGTAACATAGTTGAGGTTGAATCTAAAGGATCTACTGCTGGATAAATACCCTTGGAAGCTAATCCTCTGGAAAGTACGGTAGTAGCATCCAAATGTGCAAATGTTGTCGCAGGAGCAGGGTCGGTCAAATCGTCCGCGGGTACATAAACTGCTTGAATCGAAGTTATAGATCCCTTTTTAGTAGAAGCAATTCTTTCTTGCAAAGAACCCATTTCTGTACTAAGAGTAGGTTGATAACCCACTGCAGAGGGCATTCTCCCTAATAAAGCAGATACTTCCGACCCTGCTTGAACAAAACGAAAGATATTATCGATGAATAAAAGCACGTCTTGCTTATTAACATCTCGGAAATATTCTGCCATAGTTAGGGCAGTTAAACCAACTCTCATACGAGCTCCCGGTGGTTCATTCATTTGGCCATAGACTAGAGCTACCTTTGATTCCTCAATATTTTTTTCATTAATTACTCCGGATTCCTTCATTTCCATATAAAGATCATTTCCTTCACGAGTTCGTTCTCCTACTCCACCAAATACGGATACGCCCCCATGAGCTTTAGCAATGTTATTGATTAATTCCATGATGAGTACTGTTTTACCTACTCCAGCCCCCCCAAAGAGTCCTATTTTTCCTCCACGTCGATAAGGAGCTAAAAGATCGACGACCTTAATACCTGTTTCAAAGATGGATAATTTCGTATCTAACTCGATAAAGGCAGGCGCAGATCTATGAATAGGGAACGTCGCACTACTATCTACAGGACCCAAATTGTCAACAGGCTCCCCAAGAACGTTGAAAATTCGTCCGAGAGTAGCTCCACCGACCGGAACACTGAGAGGAGCTCCCGTGTCAATGACTTCCATTCCTCTCATCAACCCGTCTGTAGCACTCATAGCTACAGCTCTAACTCGATTATTTCCTAATAATTGTTGTACCTCACAAGTCACATTAATTTGCTTATCGGAAGTGTCTCTACTCTGGACTACCAAGGCGTTATAAATATAAGGTAACTTGCCTGGGGGAAAAGTGACATCCAGCACGGGTCCAATAATTTGATCGATACGACCTGCACTTTTTTCATCAATTGTGGAAACCCCGGGACGAGAAGTAGTAGGATTGGTACTCATAATTATCACATAATAAAAAAAAGAATTTGTCGAAATTTTTCTTTTTTTTCTTGTTGAATAATGCCAAATCAAATTCAAAAAAAATATCCAAAAATCCAAAAGTAAAAAGGAAATGAATTAGTTAATTCAATAAGAGAAAAAAGGAGACCGGGACTTTATTTCGTTGCCCAAGCGAATCCCATTCAATCGTTTACTCATGAAATGAGTCCGTTGCAAAGTTCAATCAATCTTGTTTTCATATACATTTTGCCTTTTGTGGAGCATCTGTGCCTACTCTACTTTCCTATCTAGGACTTCGATATACAAAATATATACTACTGTGAAGCATAGATTGCTGTCAACAGAGAATTTTCTTAGTATTTAGTTAGGTATTTACATTCAAAATAAGAAAAGGGCCCATTAAGAACTTGTAAAATAAGGATTAGGGATTGATTTGGGTTGCGCTATATCTATCAAAGAGTATACAATAATGAAGGATTTGGTAAATCAAATCCATGGTTTAATAATGAACCGTGTTAACTTACAATAACAACAACTCAATTCCTATAGAATTCCTATAGTGGAATTCCTGTAGGATAGAAAATACACAGGGTGTACACATTATATATGAATGCAAAATATTCATTAATTTAAGTATGCCCTCAATTTTCTTTAATGAGTTGATATTATATTAATTGAATATCCTTTTTGTTTTACGAAATTTTTGCTAAAGTTGCATTGACGTCTAATTCACATCGAGTAGACCCTGTTATTGTGAGAATTCTTAATTCAAGAGTTGTAGGGAGGGACTTATGTCACCACAAACAGAAACTAAAGCAAGTGTTGGATTTCAAGCTGGTGTTAAAGATTATAAATTGACTTACTACACCCCGGAGTATGAAACCAAGGATACTGATATCTTGGCAGCATTCCGAGTAACTCCTCAACCTGGGGTTCCGCCGGAAGAAGCAGGGGCTGCAGTAGCTGCCGAATCTTCTACTGGTACATGGACAACTGTTTGGACTGATGGACTTACCAGTCTTGATCGTTACAAAGGACGATGCTATCACATCGAGCCTGTTGCTGGGGAAGACAACCAATGGATCTGTTATGTAGCTTATCCATTAGACCTATTTGAAGAGGGTTCCGTTACTAACATGTTTACTTCCATTGTGGGTAACGTATTTGGTTTCAAAGCCCTACGTGCTCTACGTCTGGAGGATCTACGAATTCCCCCTGCTTATACAAAAACTTTCCAAGGTCCGCCTCATGGTATCCAAGTTGAAAGAGATAAGTTGAACAAGTATGGTCGTCCTTTATTGGGATGTACTATTAAACCAAAATTGGGATTATCCGCAAAAAATTACGGTAGAGCGTGTTATGAGTGTCTACGTGGTGGACTTGATTTTACCAAAGATGATGAAAACGTAAACTCACAACCATTTATGCGTTGGAGAGACCGTTTTGTCTTTTGTGCCGAAGCTATTTATAAAGCACAGGCCGAAACCGGTGAAATTAAGGGGCATTACTTGAATGCGACTGCAGGTACATGTGAAGAAATGATTAAGAGAGCTGTATTTGCGAGAGAATTAGGGGTTCCTATTGTAATGCATGACTACATAACTGGGGGATTCACCGCAAATACTAGTTTGGCTCATTATTGCCGCGACAATGGCCTACTTCTTCACATTCACCGTGCAATGCATGCAGTTATTGATAGACAGAAAAATCATGGTATGCATTTCCGTGTATTAGCTAAAGCATTGCGTATGTCTGGGGGAGATCATATCCACTCCGGTACAGTAGTAGGTAAGCTAGAAGGGGAACGCGAAATGACTTTAGGTTTTGTTGATTTATTGCGCGATGATTTTATTGAAAAAGATCGTGCTCGCGGTATCTTTTTCACCCAGGACTGGGTATCCATGCCAGGTGTTATACCGGTAGCTTCAGGTGGTATTCATGTTTGGCATATGCCAGCTCTGACTGAAATCTTTGGGGATGATTCTGTATTACAATTTGGTGGAGGAACTTTAGGACATCCTTGGGGAAATGCACCTGGTGCAGCAGCTAATCGAGTGGCTTTAGAAGCCTGTGTACAAGCTCGTAACGAAGGGCGCGATCTTGCTCGTGAAGGTAATGAAATTATCCGAGAAGCTTGCAAATGGAGTCCTGAACTAGCCGCGGCTTGTGAAGTATGGAAAGCGATCAAATTCGAGTTCGAGCCGGTAGATACTATTGATGAATAGATAAAACTAAATATAAAGAAGGTATAAATAAAAAATAAACGAAATAAAAAGAGAAAAAATAAGTTACGAAATGCAGTAATTCTTCTTTATTCGTCTAATTGATTGCAATTAAACTCGGCTCAATCTTTTTTTTTCTAAAAAAGATTGAGCCGAATAAAAATGGATCATAATACGATTATGAGACTTGACAAATCGAGATTAGTCTATTCTATATATCTAGAATATATAAAGGTATAATACAATAAAGAAATACAAATCAAATTCAAATATTATCATATGATAATGGAATTAAATACGCAGTATTTACAGAAAAAAGTCTTCGTTTATTGGGAAAGAATCAATATACTTTTAATGTCGAATCGGGATTCACTAAGACAGAAATCAAGCATTGGGTCGAACTCTTCTTTGGTGTTAAGGTAGTAGCTGTGAATAGCTATCGACTACCTGGAAAGGGTAGAAGAATAGGACCTATTCTGGGACATACAATGCATTACAGACGTATGATCATTACCCTTCAACCGGGTTATTCTATTCCACTTCTAGATAGAGAAAAAAACTAAAGGAAAATGAATGAAAAAAGACATAGTTTTGAAGTTATACCCTTTTATTTTATAAGACTCTCTTGCAAAAAAGAGGACGTTTGAAACTTTTAACAGTTGTAATCGTGAGTCAACAAGTGACTCGAACTGTGTGTAAGAAAAGAAGCATTTTTTTTTTCAAAATGCTATAACTAGATAAGGAAGTTTTCTATAACCTTGAGAAATAAGGTAGTTTTAGTTTATGACTCCGATCAAGAGCGATAAATCCTTGATTTGGGATTGGACACAGAACCTGGATCCATCGTAGAGACGTTCAATAGGATTCTGATGGGAACAATTATACTTTCGTGGAAATCCATCGCTATAAACTTCAATGGGGTAGATATTTTGTTCCGAATTTTTCCGGACCAAACCTCCGACCCCACGATACAATGCTTTTTTTTTATTCATAAATAAAAAAAAAGCATTCGGAATCGCAATGCTACTCACTATACACGTCCAAAGGAATATTCGGAATAATATTCTTCTATAAACCATTCTTGCGCGGGGTCTTACTAACATAACAGGACGACTTCGCTGCACGGGATGGGTCTTCCTCGAAAAGCTAACTCCACCCGACATTTTTATACCCTTTTTGGGTGGTATATCGCCTTAAAAAGTCTAAGAGGGTAGTATAGTATGGGATCTTAGGTAAGAGAATTTGACCTTTGATTTTGATTGAATATACTATGATTCTATATTTTCTGCCTTTACCACGCATTATTGTATGCTCTTCTAGAGGAGTATGTATGCAGGAAGTAAATTCTAGTTGCTTTATTTTGAATCGAATTTTAAATTCGATTAGAAGGATAGAAAGGCCATGAGGATGGGAAAAGCAAAATCAAATCTTTTTAATTAGTTCTCCTTTTTGGCAGTTTGCTTATTTTATTATCCATTCCTTTTTTTTTTACAAAATATTTTTTTTTGCAAACTCAAAAATACAATAGTCAATATTCCTTATAATAGATATACTTAATTATATCATAAGAATCTTAAGATATTTTTCGAATAGATAGAAATAGTAAATTTGAATTGAGACACCTATTCTATGACGGATTTAAACTTACCTTCTATTTTCGTGCCTTTAGTAGGCTTAGTATTTCCGGCAATTGCAATGACTTCTTTATTTCTTTATGTGCAGAAAAATAAGATTGTCTAGTATTTTTAGTGTAAGTAATATAATATGGTAGGATATGTAGCTCTTTCTACACACAAATGAAAAACAGCTATGAATGCGGATAAAAACGGCTGTGGGATGGATGCGGATATAGGCTACGAGCATAAATGCATGAATATGCGGAGCCGGGTATAGCGAGTTTTTTTTTTAATTGAATCAACAAATATTTTTTGAATAGAAAGTCAATGTATCTAACCTATTATTTCACAGGAGTACTAATTGCTGAAGACGATTTCAGAATAAAAAAAAAGTAAAGTCAAAATTATTTAGCCTATTCTCTCAATTTCAATAGACCACTGCTGGATTTAGTATATCTAATATGAATTGGCGATCAGAACATGTATGGGTAGAACTTCTAAAAGGTTCTCGAAAAAGGGGTAATTTTTTCTGGGCCTGTATTCTTTTTCTAGGTTCACTAGGATTCTTATCGGTTGGGGCTTCCAGTTATCTTGGTAAGAATATTATATCTATACTTCCATCTCAACAAATTCTTTTTTTTCCACAGGGGATCGTGATGTCTTTCTACGGAATTGCAGGCCTATTCATTAGCTCCTACTTGTGGTGTACTATTTTGTGGAATGTAGGTAGTGGTTATGACCGATTCGATAGAAAAGAGGGAATAGTGCGCATTTTTCGTTGGGGATTCCCTGGAATAAAACGTCGCGTCTTCCTTCAATTCCTTATGCGCGATATCCAATCAATTAGAATTCAAGTTAAAGAGGGTCTTTATCCTCGTCGTATCCTTTATATGGAAATCCGGGGCCAGGGGGTCATTCCCTTGACTCGTACTGATGAGAAGTTTTTTACTCCACGAGAAATTGAACAAAAAGCTGCCGAATTGGCCTATTTCTTGCGCGTACCAATTGAAGTATTTTGAGTACCAATTGTATGTATTTTTTTTGAACTGAATTGAATGAAGAAGAATTGGAAGAAGAAAAGCTTTCTCAACATGGGAAAGAAGTCCTTTCGAAATTGGATTTGTTATCGGAAGGGTATTTTTGAGTATTTATCTAAAGGAAGGAACAAATGCGGATAAGAGAAAATTTTTTTTAATTTATTTTGTCCAAGTGAGATATATCGCATACTATTCTTCCATTTTCATTCGAAAGGTCTTTTTTTTTATTCTATTTCACTATTCCACTCCATCTAGATCTAAGAAGGAACCCAATGCAATTAAATTCCACGAATATATAAAAAAGAAGAATAGATACAGGGTATCAAACCTTGCTATAGAGTTTTTGCTTCAAAGAAAAAGAAATATCATATAGAGTCCGGGAATGAAATAGAGTCAGCGAATGAAGCGGGTTCATTAACAACTCAATTTACAGATCAAAAATGAAAAAAAAGAAAGCATTGCCTTCTTTACTATATCTTGTATTTATCGTACTTTTGCCCTGGGGGGTCTCTTTCTCATTTAACAAATGTCTGGAACTTTGGATTAAGAATTGGTGGAATACCAGGCAATCCGAAACTCTCTTAACTGATATTCAAGAGAAAAGGATTCTAGAAAGATTCATAGAATTAGAAGAACTTTCTCTCTTGGACGAGATGATAAAAGAGAAACTAAAGACACATGTACAAAAACCTCCTATAGGAATACACAAGGAAATAATACAATTGGTCAAAATAGATAATGAGGATCATCTCCATATCATTTTGCATTTCTCGACAAATATAATCTGTTTAGCTATTCTAAGTGGTTCTTTTTTTCTGAGTAAAGAAGAACTTGTCATTTTTAATTCTTGGGTTCAGGAATTCTTCTATAACTTAAATGACTCAATAAAAGCTTTTTTTATTCTTTTAGTTACTGATTTTTTTGTTGGATTTCACTCCACCCGCGGTTGGGAACTACTAATTCGTTGGGTCTACAACGATCTTGGATGGGCTCCTAATGAGCTAATTTTCACAATTTTTGTTTGTAGTTTTCCAGTAATTCTAGATACATGTTTGAAATTTTGGGTCTTTTTTTGTTTAAACCGCCTATCTCCTTCGCTTGTAGTCATTTATCATTCAATTAGTGAAGCATAAATTCATTCCATTTCCTGATATTAATCAAATTAGCATCTTTCTTTAGAAAGAAAGCCCTTTTCCATTTTAGCAAAATTCTTTCTTTCTATTTCTACCTGCTTAAGGTATTCATCATTCCAGTATAACTGTTGCAGTAGAATCACAACAAACTCGCGTATAGGGAACTAAATTAATTTAGCTACCTATCTAATTTATTGTAGAAATTCAGAGATCCGCGATTGGACATGGAAAATAGAAATACTTTTTCTTGGGTAAAGGAACAGATGACTCGATCGATTTCTGTATCGATCATGATATACGTAATAACTCGGACATCCATTTCAAATGCATATCCCATTTTTGCGCAGCAGGGTTATGAAAACCCACGAGAAGCAACTGGACGAATTGTATGTGCCAATTGCCATTTAGCTAGCAAGCCCGTGGATATTGAAGTTCCCCAAGCTGTGCTTCCCGATACTGTATTTGAAGCAGTTCTTCGAATTCCTTATGATATGCAAATGAAACAAGTTCTTGCTAATGGAAAAAAGGGAGGGTTGAATGTGGGTGCTGTTCTTATTTTGCCTGAGGGATTCGAATTAGCGCCGCCCGACCGTATTTCCCCTGAATTGAAAGAAAAGATAGGAAATCTATCTTTTCAGAGTTATCGTCCCGATAAAAAAAATATTCTTGTGATAGGCCCTGTTCCCGGTAAGAAATATAGTGAAATTGTCTTTCCCATTCTTTCCCCTGATCCTGCTACGAAGAAAGATGCTCATTTCTTAAAATATCCCATATATGTAGGGGGAAACCGAGGAAGAGGACAGATCTATCCTGATGGTAGCAAGAGTAACAATACGGTCTATAATGCTACGTCAACAGGTA